ATTCTTACAGAATAAACCTAAATTAAGACTGAACTAAACCATAAACGAAGCTAAATCTACTGATGTATTGATGTATTACTAAAGAAGAATGAGAGGAATTGTATCAATCAATATCCAATTTTGTATATATAAGAAGTTAGATATACTTTTTCTGATTTGTTTGGTAGAGATCTAATTGCTCCAATCCATTTTTTATTCATAGTTGGAAGTTCTTACGCCATAATGGATCAGTGATTCTTTCCTTGGAGAAGGGGTAAGAAATCTTTTCAATATTCCTTCAAGGAGGCCTTATTAATTATGATTAATTATGTAATATATAAAAATAAAATATGAAAAAAAAAAAAAAGAACAAATAGACAAAGCCGGCTATCGGAATCGAACCGATGACCATCGCATTACAAATGCGATGCTCTAACCTCTGAGCTAAGCGGGCTCGCATAAAAGAAATTGTGCATAGGACTTTAGTAAACTCCTTCAGCTATTGCATCTTAATAATTCATTATAGTATAATGAATATACTATTATGTAACATAAATAATATATAACATAAAGAATATCTAATAGTTCTATAGCAATCAATTTCAACTAAAATTCTATTATTATTTATAAAAGAATGATTAGTTATAGTACTTAAACTTATAGTAGAATAACTCTCTATTCTAATTCTATTATACAATATACAAGGGCGACCCTAAGGAAAAGATAAGGATAAAGATTAAGTAAGGATAAGGATACAATCCGAATTATATACAATGATAATGAGACATTCCTCTGTGTTCATTCAAAAGGGTGGGGGATAAGGCGAAAAAAGAATCGACCGTTTGAGTACTCCAAATATCGGGGTAAAAAATGAGAGTAAGAGACGCATATATATGGGGTATATATCCATCCATATTGAATTGCGGATACATCAATGATAGAATCATTTTTGATTGGACTAAATACAAATAAAGGTCCTCCGATATCTGAAAGAAAATAGACAAGAAATCAAACAAATAGGAGGAGACAGAGACACTTTTTCTATATAGAAATCCATATCTTGCATATCTAAAGAATTCAACGTAAACGGTTCCGGAATAAATGAACATAAAGAAAGGGACGGCATCCCAACGAGATCCTAGTCTCAAAACAAAAAGAGGGGATATGGCGAAATTGGTAGACGCTACGGACTTGATTGGATTGAGCCTTGGTATGGAAACATACTAAGTGATAACTTTCAAATTCAGAGAAACCCTGGAATTAAAAATGGGCAATCCTGAGCCAAATCCTGTTTTTAGAAAACAAATCAAACTCAAATACAAATAAAGGGTTCAGAAAGCAAGAATAAAAAAGGATAGGTGCAGAGACTCGATGGAAGCTGTTCTAACGAATAGAGTTGACTGCGTTGATTGAGGAATCCTTCTATTTTTTCTCTAGAAAGGATGAATCCATACACGTACATATACGTAATAAAATATCAAAGAAAGATTCATATATGTTATATGCAAAATTGAAGAATTCTTGTGAATCGATTCTAAGTTTAAGGAAGAATCGAATATTCACTGATCAAATTAGTCACTCCATAGTCTGATAGATCTTTTAAAGAACTAACTAATTGGACGAGAATAAAGATAGAGTCCCATTATACATGTCAATATCAATACCGACAAAAATGAAATTTATAGTAAGAGGAAAATCCGTCGACTTTTTAAATCGTGAGGGTTCAAGTCCCTCTATCCCCAATAAAAAGTTCGCTTTACCCCCAACTATTTATTTTTTTTAATCCTTTTTTCAGCGGTTCCACATTAGTTATGTTTCTCAAACATTCTACTTTTTCACAAATGGATCGGATCGTGGGATGGGAGACGGGTTTCTCTTTTCTCACAAGTTTTGTGATATATACTATATACAATAGATGTGCAAATCAACATCTACGAGAAAGGAATCCCCATTTGAATCATTCACAGTCCATATAATTATTTTTAGTTAAACTTATACTTATTTAATTTAAACTTAGATAGACTTATCTTATAAACTTAGAAAGTAGAAAGTAAAGTATTCTTTTTGAAAATCCAAGACCAAGAAATTCCAGGGCCTGGGTAAGACTTTGTAATGCTTTTTTGAGTCTATTTAATTGACTGAAATAGACCCAACAAGCCCTCTAATCTAAATAGTATGGAGATGATGCGTCGGGAAAAGTCGGGATAGCTCAGTTGGTAGAGCAGAGGACTGAAAATCCTCGTGTCACCAGTTCAAATCTGGTTCCTGGCATGTGGTTAATAATGGATACTGATATAAATTAATCGATCTGGATCGGTATACATATTCGTTACTAGCTAGATCATGATACATACTTATCATTTGTGTATCTAAAAAGATGTCCTTTTGGGTGTTTAGAGATATGCCCCACATTTTTTTAGGTGAGTAAAGAGCATATATAGTTAAAAAAAGAATAGATTATGGTTCATATGGTACCTCTTCTCGGTAAAAAAGAATGTTAATATATATAATATCCGAAAAG